TTAGAGTAAGCATTACATAATCTCCAAGAGTATTTTTTAGGAAAAAAAAGAGAGTAGATCCTCCATGCGTATATTGGCGTACCTTACTATATTTTATATATTCCTTTTTTCAAATTGCCACCAAACCAAGAAAGAAACTAAAATTTTTTTGAGCCTAGAAGATTTGTATAATTTTTTTCCAATAAACCATAAATTTGTCTAGGGTGGTATTAAATACTATTTAATTTATTTAATAGTATTTAATTCATAATATCAAATATCATCGAAAACTTACAGCAGCTTGCCAAACAAAAGCTAAAAGAAAAAAGAGAAGGGGTATTACTGGCATAACATCTACGACTGGATTTAAAAAAGCGTAGGCTTCGGGCAATTTGGCGGCGAAAAAACTACTTGAATAAAGGGTAGAATTAAGACAGATACAGATCAAACTTAATAGATTAAGCATAGCAAACATGAGGGTAATTATATTTATTTTGAGTGAGTTATTAATAAGTTTCATGATTTATAAAAGGGTAAAGGACTAAAACTAAATTAGATAGACCAAAAAACCTTCTTTGATTTTAACTTACCCAATCAAAAATTCTTCAACTTCAATTCTAAAATAAAAAGTGAATAGAATAAATCATACTTTCATATAATATCTTAATTGAATTAGATGTAATGATCAATAAATTCATAAATTTAATTCTATATTTACACATAGAAAAATTATCTCAAGAGTCTAATTTAATAGATATTTCGACTCAAGTTGACGAACAACCAGTATCAATCTTAGTGTTTATTAGATTAGTGTCAAAAAGAAATGGGGCGTGGCCAAGTGGTAAGGCAACGGGTTTTGGTCCCGTTATTCGGAGGTTCGAATCCTTCCGTCCCAGAGTGTATCTGTATACACACCCAACAGACTATAATATTAGTCCAGACTTACTATATCCTAATATATATGGCATATAATAGATAGATTCATATTATATCAAAAGAAATTCAGAATAACTTTTACTTTTTTGAACGATCTTCTGTATATTGAAAAAAAATTATTCTTATTATTTTTAATGAGTCCTCTATGAATCATATCTTTTTCATAAATTTAATCGAGTTCAAATAACACACGGATGAAATAGAATCTACTTGTGATCTATTTCTTAAATTGATGATTTCTTATGAGTTTTTAGTATTTGAATAAGGAAGTGTGAAATTTGTGAATTTCTCAAATAACTATCAAGTTATTTGAAGATGCAGATTCAAAAATGACTACTTTATAATTTTAGTAGTATTATTTCTATTTAGTTTATTTTCATTTTATTCTATATTTTTCTTATATATGTATATTATATATATTTGTCTTGTAGAAATTTTAGATATAAATATCTGGGGTTAATTTTGAGTTTTTCTGCGACTTCTTCTATTTAATATTAAAAAATAAAGTAAAATATAGATTACTGGGTACCGACCAAACCAATGACTATTCATTGATTCCATAATGGAATTAATTGCATACTGGTTCCAAACTAAAGGAATGTTATGGTAAAACTTCGTTTAAAACGATGTGGTAGAAAGCAACGTGCGGCTTGAAGGACACGATCCAATGTGGATTCTTACACCCGCCATTTTTATATTATATAGCACTGAAAGTGCTTTTAGCTCGACATCATTTGTTCTGTTCCACTAGAACTCTCATTTTTGTTTTGGGGGCTGTATCATACAAGATGGAGCTCGAGTAGAACGTATTGATTCGATTATCGGAGGCAAGAATCTAGGGTTAGTATCAATTAATAAATTGGGACAACTTTGTTAAGTATATTATTCGATATGAAAATCGAAAGGATCCAATTCAAGCAAGTCTTACATTCAAATCAAATTTGTTGTAATTTTTGTAAAAACCTTTTGATCAAATCAAAAGTGGATTACACAGGAATCCACCATGATTCGGTGATACAAGTAAATCACAAAAAAAGGTATGTTGCTGCCATTTTGATTGAAACGATTAAAGATCACCGAAGTAATGTCTAAACCCAATGATTCAAGGCAAATAAAGATAAAGGATCTTAGAACAAGGAAAAACCATTTTCAATTGTCTCAATAAGAAGAACTAGATTAAAATGAAAAAAAAATGGATTCGAAACGAAAGGTGACAGACAAAAAGAAAGGGGATTAGAGACAACTCAATAAAGGAAATTGTTTCGTTATCCAACTTGAGTTATGAGAGCGCAAATTACAAATACGAAAAATTTTGTGGTTGGGGAAAGAATAATAAACACCAAGTATTTAAATCATATGATAACGAAAGAGAATTCTTGGTAGAATTGATTTTTAGAATTCTATATCTATACATAAATAGAACTTGAATTTTCTTGAGCCGTACGAGGCGAAAACTTCTTATACGTTTCTCGGGGGGGCTTATCTACATCTATCCCAATGAGCCATTTATCGAATCGTTGCAATTGATGTTCGATCCCGAAGAGAAGGAAGAGCTCTTTCTAAAGTGGGTTTTTATGATCCGATAAAGAATCAAACCTATTTAAATGTTCCCGTTATTCTCTATTTCCTTGAAAAAGGCGCTCAACCTACAGGAACTGTTCATGATATTTCAAATAAGGCGGGTATTTTTATGAATCGTCGTCCTAATTACATTCAATAAAAAAAAAATATTTCTATATAAATTTGAAATAGATAGAAATTAAAGAAGGTGTGGACGATTTTTCTAGAGTTTTGTATAATCTTTTCTTTTCCATTTTTTCTCCAGTAGAGAATTTTCGATTTATATACTATTTAATTTATTATTGTTCCTACATCATGTTATCTTTTATAACTATAATGAGAAAAGTCTATTGTCATGGCAATGGACGTTTTTCAGTGGAATTCTATGAACAAATAAGAAAAGTAAAATTTCTTTTTTACTTAAATTGATTGATATTAATTGAATAGTTTTTTATTTCATTTGTTTCATTTATTTTTACGTCTACACCCTTTATGTCTATATGTTGCTTCTATATGTAGTGCCGGCAACCCTTAGTTTTTGATTTTAGTAAATTGACAAATTGAAATTTTTTTGTATTCTTTTTTCAACATTCCCATTTCTATTGACAACAGTGTATCAAATAAATATAATTTGAGCGTGGATAAATGAATCTATTTATCTCCGCTCTTTTGTTCATATTTATTATGTTCAAAATGGATTATAGATTTTTTCTATTTTTTTGCCTTTTGTTTTTATTTCGCCGTACAATTTAATCTCTTTATTTATTGGGATTCCGATTGTATCTATACATTCTAATTTTTTTAGTTCGGGTTGCTAACTCAACGGTAGAGTACTCGGCTTTTAAGTGCGACTAGCATCTTTTACACATTTGTATGAAGCAGGGGATTCGTCTATATCATCGGTAGAGTTTGTAAGACCGCGACTGATCCTGAAAGAAATGACTGGAAAAAGCAGCATGTCGTAGCAATAGTGAATTCTAAAAATATTTCATTCTTACGGTTATCGGGATAGGGCCAACCCTTGTTTAAATTGTTTGATTTTTTGAAAATGAATTGAACAAGCAAATAAATTCAAACTTAGGTCAAATAAATAAATGGATAGATCCTAACTATAGGTTCTAATTATAGGAAAAGAAAAAGTAACGAGCTCCTGTTCTTAATTTTTGAATGATTATCCGATCTAATTAGACGTTAAAACTATATTAGTGCTTGACGCGGGAAAGGCTTTTCCCATGAGCGTATTATCTATTTGTTTTGAATCCTAACTATTAGCTATCTTATCTCTTTTATGTAGTAGAAATAAATGTGTATGAAGAAGGCAGTATATTGATAAAGAGATCTTTTTTTAATCAAAAGAGCGATTGGATTGAAAAAATAAAGGATTTCATCTTGTTATCTGAGACTGAACATAAACCAATACCAATAGGTCGCAAAAAGAGAGGATAGAGAGTCCGTTTTTGAGTCGTACCTTTTTCCGGGGTATCCTATAATTATAATTAAATAATTAATATAATACCTTGTTTTGACTCTATCGTACTATGTATCATTTGATAACCCAATACATCCCATTCTATATTTTCCTATTTTCAGTTCAAATCTAATTTAAAATGGCGGAATATCAAGGATTTTTAGAGCTAGATAGATCTGGGAAATATGAACTCCTATACCCACTTATCTTTCGGGAGTATATTTATGGATTTGTTCGTGATCATGGTTTAAATAGATTGAATTTATTAGAAAATGTGGTTTATGACAATAAATATAGTTTACTGATTGTAAAACGTTTAATTTTTCGAATGTATCAACCGAATCATTTGATTATTTCCGATAATGATTCTAACCAAAATCAAGTTTTTGGGTTTAATGAGAATTTGTATTCTCAAATGATATCAAAGGGATTTGCGGGCATTGTGGAAATACCATTTGCCCTACGATTAGTATCTTGCTTAACGGGCAGAAAAATCGTAAAGTATTATAATTTACGATCAATTCATTCAATATTTCCTTTTTTAGAGGACAAATTAACACATTTAACTTATGTATCAGATGTACTAATACCCTATCCGATTCATCTGGAAATCTTAGTTCAAACCCTTCGCTGTTGGGTAAAAGATGCCTCTTCTTTGCATTTATTAGGTCTTTTTCTTCACGAGTATTATAATTGTAATAGTTTGATTATTACAAAAAAATTTCCAAAGAAATATATTTATAAATATATTTCTTTTTTTTCAAAAAGTAATCCAAGATTTTTCTTGTTCCTGTATAATTTTCATGTTTGTGAATACGAATCTGTCTTACTTTTTCTCCGCAACCAATCTTCTCATTTACGATTAACATCTTCTGGTGTCTTTTTTGAACAAATTTTTTTCTATGGAAAAATAAAGCATCCTGTAAAAGAATTCTTTGCTAATGATTTTTCGACTGGCCTATGGCTCCTTCAGGATCTTTTGATACATTATGTTAGATATCAAGGAAAATCAATTCTAGCTTCAACAGATACACCTCTTTTGATGAATAAATGGAAA